ATGCAACGATGATTCTTTTCTACAAATCATAAAGACATTGGTACTCTATACTTCATTTTCGGAGCTTGAGCCGGGATAGTAGGCACTTCTTTAAGTCTAATTATCCGAGCTGAACTAGGCCAACCAGGTACTCTAATTGGTAACGACCAAATCTATAATGTGGTCGTCACAGCCCATGCTTTTGTGATAATTTTTTTTATGGTTATACCTATTATAATTGGAGGATTCGGTAACTGATTAGTCCCTTTAATACTAGGAGCCCCAGATATAGCATTCCCCCGTATAAATAATATAAGGTTCTGACTTTTACCTCCTTCTCTAACTTTACTTTTAATAAGGGGAATAGTAGAAAGAGGAGTAGGCACGGGATGAACTGTCTACCCCCCACTTGCTGCGGCAATCGCTCATGCAGGAGCTTCTGTAGATATAGGAATTTTCTCTTTACATCTCGCAGGTGTATCTTCAATTCTAGGGGCTGTAAATTTTCTTACTACAGTTATTAACATACGTTCTTTTGGTATAACTATAGACCAAATACCCTTGTTCGTCTGATCTGTCTTTATTACTGCTATTCTCTTACTTCTTTCTTTACCGGTTTTAGCAGGAGCTATTACAATGCTCCTTACTGACCGTAATCTAAATACATCTTTCTTCGACCCGGCAGGTGGAGGGGACCCTGTCCTTTATCAACATTTATTCTGATTTTTCGGCCACCCTGAAGTCTATATCCTTATTTTACCAGCTTTTGGTATAATCTCCCATATTGTAAGACAAGAGTCAGGCAAAAAAGAATCTTTTGGTACTCTTGGTATAATTTACGCAATGCTAGCTATTGGGATTCTAGGGTTTATTGTCTGAGCACACCATATGTTTACTGTTGGAATAGACGTCGACACTCGAGCTTATTTTACTTCAGCTACTATAATTATTGCTGTACCCACAGGAATCAAAATTTTTAGATGACTAAGTACCCTTCACGGCACCCAGATTAACTATAGCCCATCTATGCTTTGGGCTCTCGGCTTTATTTTCTTATTTACAGTAGGAGGGCTAACTGGGGTTGTCTTAGCCAACTCATCAATTGACATTATTCTTCATGACACTTATTATGTAGTAGCTCACTTCCACTATGTTCTCTCTATGGGCGCTGTATTCGGCATTTTCGCTGGTATCGCTCATTGATTCTCCCTTTTCACTGGTATATCATTAAATTCTAAATGAATAAAAATCCATTTTTTAACTATGTTCGTAGGAGTAAACGCTACTTTCTTCCCACAACATTTTTTAGGTCTAAATGGAATACCTCGACGTTATTCGGACTACCCAGACGCCTTTACAACTTGAAATATTGTATCGTCCATGGGCTCTATAATTTCTTTCGTGGCTGCTCTTGCCTTTATAGTTATTATTTGAGAAGCTCTAACATCAAATCGCCCAGTACTGTTTACTCCCTTCTTACCATCTTCTATCGAATGAAACCATTCTTACCCCCCTGCTGATCACTCTTATATAGAAATTCCTTTAATTACTAGATTCTAAAATGGCAGAAAGATGTATAGGATTTAAGCTCCTACCAGGAAGTTTTAACTTCTTTTAGAAAATTCACTAATGACAACATGATCGCGACTGGGATTCCAAGACAGAGCTTCTCCTTTAATAGAGCAATTAATTTTTTTCCATGATCACATTATATTAATCTTAATCTTAATTATTACTTTTGTAGGTTATATAATAGCTTCTTTACTTACAAACTCTTTTATCAACCGCTATATACTCGAGCATCAGACTATTGAATTAATTTGGACTGCCATCCCCGCCATTATTCTTGTCTTTATTGCCCTTCCTTCTCTACGTCTTCTTTACCTTTTAGATGAAGTAAACACTCCCTCTATAACTCTTAAGACCATCGGCCACCAATGATATTGAAGATACGAATACTCAGACTTTTTAAATGTAGAGTTCGATTCTTATATAGTTCCCACTAACGAACTAGAAGAATCCGGATTTCGTCTTCTAGATGTAGATAACCGTACTGTACTACCCATGAACACTCAAATTCGAATTATTATTAGAGCTGCTGACGTAATTCACTCTTGGACTGTGCCTTCTTTAGGAGTTAAGGCAGACGCAATCCCTGGGCGCCTTAATCAAACAAGATTCTTAATCACTCGACCTGGTTTATTTTATGGGCAGTGTTCAGAAATCTGTGGTGCTAACCATAGATTTATACCAATTGTAATTGAAAGAATCTCTACAAACTTTTTTCTAAACTGGATTTCTTCCTACTCAGATTCACCCGATGACTGAAAGTAAGTGTAGGTCTTTTAAACCTATCATAGTATAGCGCCTACTTCTGGTGATAAGAAATTAGTTAATTTTTATAACACTAGTTTGTCATGCTAGAGTAGTCCTAAGGATATTTCTTAATGCCTCAAATAGCCCCTTTAATATGACTTTATTTATACTGTTTCTTTTTACTAAGGCTCTTATTCTTTCTAATTATCAACCACTTTATCAAACCATACGATAAAATTTCTAATAAGATTTCATCTACAACTTCTATTCAAACTCCTTGAAAATTATAGCTAACTTATTTTCTATTTTTGAGCCATCTTCGAGGATTTTTTCTTTTTCTTTAAACTGAGTGTCTACTTTACTTGGTCTACTATTCGTGCCATATATATACTGAGCTTCGCCTTCACGCTGATCTTTATTGTGGACAAAAATTACTCAAACTTTGCACAAAGAATTCAGAGCTTTGTTACTACCTTCACATTTAGGGGTATCTATTCTATTTATCAGATTATTCAGGTTAATCGTATTCAATAATTTTTTAGGCTTATTGCCATATGTTTTTACTAGATCAAGGCACATGGTAATAACTCTTTCTTTATCTATGCCCTTATGAGTTACATTAATAGTCTCTGGGTGAATTAATCACACTCAGCATATATTTGCTCATTTAGTGCCCCAAGGAACTCCATCAGTACTCATACCTTTTATAGTATTAATTGAAACTATTAGAAATGTTATTCGCCCAGGAACTCTCGCTGTCCGTCTTGCCGCTAACATGATCGCCGGTCACTTATTGCTAACTCTTTTAGGAAGTACTGGTCCTTCTCTTGGCTCTTTTTTTATCATCTCGATTTTGGTATTTTCTCAAATACTCTTATTAACTCTAGAATCTGCTGTTGCAATTATCCAGTCTTACGTCTTTGCAGTGTTAAGAACCCTATACACTAGAGAAATCAACTAATGACATCATCTCACGGAAATCACCCTTATCACTTAGTAGATATGAGCCCATGGCCTATTACAGGCTCTATCAGGGCTATAATGCTTACTACAGGACTAATCAAATGATTCCACCAGTACAATATAAACTTACTAATTTTAAGCTTAATTGCCACTTTATTAACTATAATCCAATGATGACGAGACGTAACTCGAGAAGGAACTTACCAAGGCCTTCATACTTCCGTCGTCGTGAGAGGACTTCGATGGGGTATAATTCTATTTATTGCTTCAGAAGTATTATTCTTTTTTTCTTTTTTCTGAGCTTTTTTCCATAGAAGTCTCTCACCGGCAGTAGAAATTGGAATAAACTGGCCCCCTTACGGGATTCAACCTTTTAACCCCTTTCAAATTCCTTTACTAAACACTACTATTTTACTTTCTTCTGGTGCTACTGTAACATGAGCTCACCACTCAATTATAGAATCCAACCACACCCAAGCTATTCAAAGACTAGGACTTACTATTATCCTTGGCGTTTACTTTTCTTTACTCCAAGCTTTCGAGTATGTCGAAGCATCTTTTACTATTGCCGATTCAGTTTTTGGGGCAACTTTCTTTGTGGCCACAGGATTCCATGGTCTACATGTCATTATCGGAACATCTTTTTTATTTATTTGCTTTATTCGGCTATTCAACTGCCACTTCTCGTTTAATCACCATGTAGGATTCGAAGCAGCCGCTTGGTATTGACATTTCGTCGACGTAGTATGACTTTTCCTCTATGTATTTATTTACTGATGAGGTGGCTATTTTTTTAATATAATAAAGTATATCTGACTTCCAATCAGAAAGTCTAGGATCTAGAAAAAATAATTCTTACGTTGCTGTTATTTTCTTTGATTACAATTTTAATTTGTCATTTTATCATGGTATTAGCTTCTTTTATCTCCAAAAAAACAATTTCTGACCGCGAAAAGAATTCCCCATACGAATGTGGATTTGATCCTAAAGGATCTGCCCGGCTTCCTTTTTCCTTACGATTTTTTCTAATTGCTGTAATTTTTTTAATTTTTGACGTAGAAATTACTTTATTATTACCTTTGGCCTCAGTTTTTAACATTACAAGTATATTCTCATGACTTTTTACAAGAACTTTATTCTTAATTATCTTGCTTGTAGGATTGTATTTCGAATGGGCCCAAGGAGCTTTAGAATGGGCCAAGTAACATTAAGACCATAGTCAAATATATGACGTATGAGTTGCATTCATAAAGAGTTTCAAAAACTGGTTTTAACTTTAGTTAGAAAGCGAAATTTATTGCATCTAGTTTCGACCTAGACTTTGGCGTTAGCCTCTAATTAAATTTTTGGTAGAAGCCAAAGTTAGAGGCATATCACTGTTAATGATAATACTGAATTTTTTTTTCCTACCAAGAAAAGGAGTATTAAGTTAAAAAGAAAGCTTCTAACTTTTTTTTAAGCGGTTAAATTCCGTTTATTCTCCTGTTTTTATAGTGTAATTCTCTAACACATTACATTTTCGTTGTAAAGCTGAAAACATTCTTTCTAAAAACTCATACTTTTTATTATATATTGGTTTACTCAAAGTAAATATTACATTCTTAGCGCCACAAGCCAAAGTTTTGTTTAAACTATTTGAATCTTTATTTACAGAACTACTCATTCTCGTTTGCAGCTTCAATGCAATATTCTTTATAAATTATATAAATTAGATAAGCATAAACATTATAATAATTACAACCACTACAAACATCTTTATAAAGCTTTTTACACTATTTAACTGCAAATAATTAAGAATCCTAAACAATTTGGAGAACAAAATAATATATTCTTTTTTATTTTTTTATTTTTTATCTTTTTTTTTTTTTTTGTTTTTTTTTTTTTTTTTTTTTTTTTTTTTTTTTTTCTCTAACTTTTTTTTAAGTTAAATTCCGTTTATTCTCCTGTTTTTATAGTGTAATTCTCTAACACATTACATTTTCGTTGTAAAGCTGAAAACATTCTTTCTAAAAACTCATACTTTTTATTATATATTGGTTTACTCAAAGTAAATATTACATTCTTAGCGCCACAAGCCAAAGTTTTGTTTAAACTATTTGAATCTTTATTTACAGAACTACTCATTCTCGTTTGCAGCTTCAATGCAATATTCTTTATAAATTATATAAATTAGATAAGCATAAACATTATAATAATTACAACCACTACAAACATCTTTATAAAGCTTTTTACACTATTTAACTGCAAATAATTAAGAATCCTAAACAATTTGGAGAACAAATAATATATTCCTTGTCCCCCATAAAATTCAAATCAACCTTTATCTCCTGTTCTCTGAATAATGCTTCCTCTTCTAAGGACCATTTCTCTGTTTTTTATAGTTCTTAAAGAAGGCATAAATCACATAGATCCACTCATAGAGACAACTGAGTGGTTTCTAAGACTTTTCAACCTATAAGACACGTTCATTATATTAATTATATACCCAATTAAGCCTCCTAAACCTCTCACGAATAGCACCATTATTTTTATAGTTGTATCCATGCAAATCATGTAAGGTTCCGGAAATAACCTTCAGCATAAGACTGAACCTCCAAAGATAGCTCCCATCCCAAGACCTCTTATAGAATTTGTTATAATAGAATCTTCGTCTGAAATATTTCTTATAGGGCCCACGTTAAAATCTCTTGTAAGTGAATAAAAAATCAGCCGCAAAGTATACATCACAGTAAGACCCGTAGCTGCAATATACAAAATTAAAGCAATAAAATTAATTCATCTTATAAAAGCAACCTCCAAAATTATATCTTTGGAGTAAAACCCAGCTATAAATGGAAATCCACATAAAGCTAAATTAGCAATTGTTATATAAGCTACAGTTAAAGGTATATGTTTAACTAACCCTCCTATAAATCGAATATCCTGGTATCCTCCTGCCCTATGGATTACAACCCCAGCGCACATGAAAAGCAACGCTTTGAATAAAGCGTGACTTAGAAGGTGGAAAAAAGCCAGATTTACATATCCTAAAGATAAAATACTCAGTATTACACCCAACTGACTTAAGGTCGACAGGGCAATAATTTTTTTAAGATCATACTCGAAATTAGCTCCAAGTCCTGCTATAAATATAGTAAGACAAGAAATAATAAGTAACACTCTCTGAGCTGAAGAGCCTTCCATACCAGCCCTGAACCGAATTATAAGATACACCCCTGCAGTAACAAGAGTCGAAGAGTGAACTAACGCAGAAACCGGAGTTGGAGCTGCTATAGCCGCCGGCAACCAGGCTGAAAATGGAATTTGTGCTCTTTTGGTTATAGCCGCTAACATGACAAGTATTTTCAACCCAATTATTTCCTCCCCTATGTAATATCTATACAACAAGAAATTTCAACCACCTACTGAACTTATGAGCCCAATTCTTAACAAAATAGCTACATCTCCTACACGATTTGAAAGAACCGTCAACATCCCAGCATTGGCAGATTTTTCATTTTGGTAGTAAATGACTAGGGCATAAGATACTAATCCTAAGCCATCTCACCCAAGTAAAATCCTAATTAAATTTGGGCTAAACACTATTATAGCTATTGAAATTACAAAAGCCAAAACAAGATATATAAATCGGTTATAAGTTTTATCTCCTAATATATACCTTCCTCTATAAAAAAGCACTCTCCTTGAAATAGCAAAAACAAATCTTATAAAAAGTAAAGACACTCAGTCAAATACTAATGTAAACACAATCCTAGATCTTCTTAAACTTATTAATTCCCATTCCACTACTCTTATCACTTCTATTTTAAGTTTTAAGACAGCTACCACCCCACAATAAATTGATCTTGATATTAAAGTTAATATTCTAACTTCATGTATAGAAATTTTTCAAATCATTCTTTAGTTTAAATTTTAACACTAAAGAAACTTAAATTAAAAGTAAATTACTGTTTAAAATTAGCACATTCAAGGGAAACCAATGCAGGAATAGAACTATATACTCACAAGTTTTTCCTGAACAGCAAGAATATAAGGAATTATAGAACACCCCATGCTGTCTTAACCTATACATATACAAGGTGTAAGCAGCCCTAAAAAAAGATAATAATCTAACTCCAAGTATTCTAACTTTTCTTCATCTTAAAACTCTGATAATTAAACTAATTTCTCCTAGTAAGTTGAGAGAAGGAGGTCTTGCTATATTTCTTACTCTTAATAAAAACCACCATATTCCTATTCTAGGTATAAATGATAGCAAACCTTTGTTGATAAATAAACTTCGTCTTCCCATTCGCTCATACACAATATTAGCTAGGCAAAATAAGCCCGAAGAGCAAAGTCCATGGCCTACCATGAGAATTACTCCTCCTGCCAGCCCCCATCATCTAAATACCACTAATCCACACAAGACTAAGCTTATGTGAGCTACAGAGGAATATGCAATTAAAGACTTTATATCTACTTGACGAAGGCATATTAACCTAATTCAAACTCCACCAATTAATCCTAATCTAACTCAGAGCCAACAAAATTCTTTATTAACTTCTTGGAATAAGACTAACACCCGAATAAGCCCGTACCCCCCTAGTTTTAGTAACACACCCGCTAGAATTATAGACCCTGCTACTGGGGCTTCTACGTGAGCTTTAGGCAACCACAAATGAAATATGAACATTGGAAGTTTAACTAAAAACGCTAAAATTGTTCTCATATAAAGTAATTTTTCAAGATAAGATTCGTAGTGTATTGCTTCTCTTAGATTAATAATCGTTCTTCCTTTTCTGAAATAACAAATGAGTAAAGACCCCAATAAAGGCAAAGAAAAAGCTAAAGTATAAAAAAATATATAAACCCCCGCTTGAATTCGCTCAGGTTGATACCCTCAGCCCAGAATCAAAATTAAAGTAGGAATTAAAGATGCCTCGAACCTAATATAAAACATAATATAGTCTATAGATGAGAAAGTCAAAATAAGGAACACTAATAAAAGCAAGTTTACTACTACAAATCTAGACCTAAAATTTTGCAAGTTTTTAACTTTCTGGCTTGACAATAACACTATCGACATAATCCATAATCTCAAATAAATTATAATTCCCCCAACATAATCCACACCAATTGAAAATCCCAACTCATAAATATAAAAATTATGGTAGAATCCCAATCTAAATAAAAATCTTGAAAATATAAGCCCAGTTTGAGCCACTCCTCAATTTTTTTTAAATTTTATCAAAAAAAGTACAGGTAAAATAAATTTTAACATTCTAATAAACTAAACCTCAAAAAAATATCATTACCGTGACTTCGTACTATAAGAACCAATAAAGATAATCCTAAGGCCCCTTCGCATGCTGCCAAAGTCAAAAAGAAAAGAGAAAAATATACCTCTCTTCCCACGGCAGCCAATTGTACACTCACTAGCCAAAACACCCCTAGCATTATAAACTCTAATCTTAATAATGAATTTAATAAATGCTTATGATAAAAAATAAAGCTTCATAACCCACAAAAAATTACAAACAAAGAGCTTGAAATTATAACATTAACAAAATTTATCATTAGTTTTAATAGTTTAAACAAAACTTTGGTCTTGTAAACCAAGAATGAATTATTTCTTAAAACTTCAGAGAGAAAGAAATTACTCTATCTTTAATTCCCAAAATTAATATTTTTCTTAAACTACTCCCTGATATGGCTCTAATAACTATTCCCACTATACTTATTTTATCATTTGTTTTCACCCGGCTGACTCACCCCCTATCTATAGGGCTTACCCTACTTATTCAAACTATTCTAGTAGCTTTATCAGCAGGAGTATCAACTTATTCTTTCTGATTTTCTTATATTCTATTCATAATCTTTCTAGGGGGTATACTCGTTTTGTTTATTTATGTGTCTTCTCTTGCTTCTAATGAGTTCTTCAGTTTTTCATTTGCTAGATTTTTCGCTTACTTTTTACTTTCACTGACCATCTCTTTAACCCTGATATTTTCAGATTTAATTCCCAACTCTTTTTTTACATCTTTACCATCATCTTCGAATAACATCTCAACAACAACTCCTTTTATCGTTAGTTGAATTTATAGTGATACTTCAATAGTTTTTACTTTATTTATTGTTCTCTACCTTTTACTGACACTTATCGTTGTAGTAAAAATTACAAATCTTTTCAAAGGTCCCCTACGACTTTCTACTTAATGACAACACCTATACGCAAAACTCACCCTTTATTTAAAATTGTTAATGGTTCATTAATTGACATACCCTTACCAAGAAATATTTCAACTTTCTGAAACTTTGGCTCTTTACTGGGATTATGTTTAGTAATTCAAATTGCCACTGGACTTTTTTTGTCTATACACTACACTGCCCAAGTTGACTTGGCTTTCTCAAGAGTTGCCCATATTTGTCGAGATGTAAATTACGGCTGACTTTTACGAACTATGCACGCCAATGGAGCTTCATTTTTTTTTATCTGCTTATACGCCCACATCGGACGAGGTATTTATTATGGCTCTTATATAATTTTTCACGCTTGAATAGTAGGGGTAATTATCTTATTTATAACTATAGCAACAGCTTTTTTAGGTTATGTACTACCGTGAGGTCAAATATCATTTTGAGGTGCTACTGTGATTACAAACCTTTTCTCCGCTATTCCTTATATCGGAACTGATTTAGTTCAATGAATTTGAGGAGGATTCTCAGTAGACAATGCCACATTAACGCGATTTTTTACTTTTCACTTTGTTCTTCCTTTCCTTATTGCAGCTGCCACTCTAGTACATATTTTATTTTTACACCAATCTGGCGCTAACAACCCATTAGGTATTTCTAGTCAATTAGATAAAGTTCCATTCCATCCCTACTTCACTTTTAAAGATCTAGTTGGATTTATTATTCTTTTTTCTATCCTTTTAATTCTATCCCTTCTTAACCCTTATCTTTTAGGAGACCCAGATAACTTTATTACTGCTAACCCACTGGTAACCCCGGCTCACATTCAGCCCGAATGATATTTTTTATTCGCTTACGCTATTTTACGTTCTATTCCCAATAAACTAGGAGGCGTAATTGCTTTAGTAGCCTCAGTTGCAATTCTCATAATTTTACCTTTTACTCACGTGTCCAAATTCCGAAGACTTACTTTTTATCCTCTAAATCAATTTATATTCTGATTCTTAGTTTCAGTATTGATTTTATTAACTTGAATTGGAGCTCGACCTGTAGAAGACCCATATGTCTTAACAGGCCAAATTTTAACAGTAGTCTACTTCTTTTTATTTATCTTAAATCCTCTTATACTTTTATGATGGGATAAAATGCTAAAATGGTTGTTTAGTTTATAAAAAACAGATATTTTGAAAGTATCAGAAAAGAAAAAGTTCTTAATAATCGATAATGTATAGTTTTGATTATAAATTTAACCAATTCTAAAACACAAAGCTTTAAACCCAACAAAAAATACTAAATAATTAATAGATACTGGAAGAAATCTTTTTCATGCCAAATATATAAGTTTGTCATACCGTAGACGTGGGAGTGTCCCTCGAACTCATACAAAAGTAAAAGCAATTATCATAGATTTAAAATAAAATAACGTTCTACAAGGACTCCTACCTAAAAAAATAATTACAAACAGAACCCTCATAAATAAAATTCTTGCGTACTCCGCTATAAAAATTAAAGCAAACCCTCCTCTTCTATACTCTGTGTTAAACCCCGACACTAACTCAGACTCTCCCTCTGCAAAGTCAAAGGGAGTTCGATTAGTCTCTGCCAAGCAAGAGGCAAATCAAATTAAACTCAAAGGCAAAGAAAGAAAGAAAAATCAGTTAAACTCTTGATATTTAGAGAATAAATCTAACCTAAATCCTCCTACTAAAACTACAAAAGATAATAAAATGATAGCAAGACTTACTTCATAAGAAATAGTTTGGGCTACTGCTCGCAACCTACCCAAAAGAGAATATTTACAATTAGAAGCTCACCCTGCAATTATTACTCTATACACCCCTATACTTAAGCAACAAAAAAAGAATAAGATTCTTATATTAAATCTGATTAATCCTAACTCATATGGTATGACCACCCACACTAACAAAGATATGAATAACCTAAATACCGGAGATAAATAATAAGCCAAAAAATTTGATAAAACTGGAAAAGTTTGTTCTTTAGTAAACAACTTTACAGCATCTGAAAAAGGTTGTATGATTCCCATATAACCCACTTTATTCGGACCTTTGCGAATCTGAATATAACCTAAAATCTTACGTTCCAACAAAGTAACGAAAGCTACTGCTACTAATACACAAACAATTAATACTAAATAATTTACCAACTCCACTAATGCCACAAAACAGTTAGCTGGAACTGCTTTACTATTTATAGAAATTTCTTCTATTTAGCTAGATCCTAAATCTAGTACATATTATCTGACAAAATAGTATTTCACTTATTAAAAATTTTTTAATCATTTAATCCTTTCGTACTAAAATGATTTTAAACGCATCAAGAGATAGAAACCAACCTGGCTCTCGCCGGTCTGAACTCAAATCATGTAAAAAATTAAAGGTCGAACAGACCTTCTTTTTATAGCTGCTGCACTATAAAGACATTTTAATTCAACATCGAGGTCGCAAACTTTTTCTTCGATATGAACTCTCAAAAAAAATTACGCTGTTATCCCTAAAGTAACTTAGTCTTTTAATCTTTAAAAAGGATCAATTAGAAATAAATCAAATATTATTGTAATATTTCAAAGCAGTTATTATAAATTATACCTACGTCGCCCCAACCAAATACAGTGCATAAACCAAATTTTTATGTTTTTAAATTCAATTAAATTTACTTCCCATATAAAAGCTTTATAGGGTCTTATCGTCCCCTTGAAAAATTTAAGCCTTTTCACTTAAAAGTTAATTTCTATTTAAACAATAGAGACAGCTTTTCTCTTGTCCAACCATTCATACAAGTTCCCAATTAAAGAACTAATGATTATGCTACCTTTGCACGGTCAAGATACCGCGGCTCTTTAACATTATAATGTCAGTGAGCAGGTCAGACTATTAATACCTCCAAATAGACATGTTTTTGATAAACAGGCAGAGAAATTATTTGCCGAGTTGCTTTATTGTTTCCAGGAATTAGTAAATTTTTTAGATATTTTATTTTACTTGTTTCTAGACAGTTAATTTTACTAATAAATTTATTGTTTCTTAGAATACAAAGTTTAAATTAATACTTTAGTAAACATTTAAGCTAATGTATAAATAATTTTAATTTCTATTTAAGTTAAAACACTTTTTTACCTTGACTACTTTTAAGCCTAGGAAGATAATTTTTATCCAATTAACTATAAAACGCAATTTTTAGAAAAAGAAGCTAATCCCTCCTACTCTAAACTCTTAAGTAAATTCAACTTAAGACTCAAATTGAATTTGTTTCCTAAAGAACCAGATATTGTAAAGCTCGTATAACATTTCATCTTTAATTTTATATTACAAATTCTTATGACACAGAAACTTGTTTATAAAATTAGCTATATTTACTTCGGGATTTTTAGTTAACTAAATTATTTTAAATTTCCCTGATACACAAGGTACAACTTTTAACATTTACTAATTAAGTTTTTATATTATATTTATAATTTTCCTCTTCAGTACTAGTTTTCTATTGCCTAAAAAAATCTTTTGTTAATTACTACTTGAACATTATTTTAATTATTTTTTATAAATCCAATTTCAATCTATCTTAGCAAATTTTACAACCAATCAAAGCAAACCGATTTGCACGATAATTCTTCTCAACGTAAGTGAGATATTAAACTGATTAACTATACTTTGTTGTACTAGGTTTACTTTCCAGTAAACCTACTATGTTACGACTTATCTCATCTTCATAATGAAAGCGACGGGCGATATGTACATGATTTAGGGCTTATATCTAAAGAACATACTAATTTCTTTTTACAATCAAATCCTCTTTCCAGAGCATATTTCTTCACTCTATCCATAATAAATTAAAGTTTATTGTAACCCATTTTAGCTTGACTATAAGCTGCACCTTGATCTAATTTTTTAGTTTTAGACTTACTTAACAATTTATTCTATAAAAATTATCTGATAATGACGGTATACAAACTGAAAACAAAATCAAGCAAGATTTTACGTGGTTTATCGATTCAAAAACAGGTTCCTCTGACAAGACTAAATCACCGCCAAATTCTTCAAATTTAAAGAACATATCTATTAATAGTTTGGCCTACGAGCTTCTTTTTAGTATAATAGGGTATCTAATCCTAGTTTATCTCTAAAATTTTTTTGTTTCGACTAGGGTTCATTTATTTTCTATAAAAAAATAATCTAATTTCACTTTTTATTTTTTCAGATTTATTGCCGAACCTCTATTTCTAACAATTAGCCAATATATTTTTACTTAGCCTCAAAGTCTAACCGCGGATGCTGGCACAATATTTAACCAGGCTTTAACCTATCGCTAATTCATACGACCATATATTTTTTAATATTACATGCTGAGAATTATATAACACCATAGAACGTGATTCTGATTTTTATTTACGAGCCTGTCTTAAACTGACACCGAAATACTAGCCGAAGCTCTCATACAATTTCGATAGATTTATAAAAATGAAAGAAAGAATCAAACTTTACAAAATGTTTTACTTATACTTAAGACTTATATTAACAAATTTCAGAAACTATTAAAAAAGAAATTTAATATAACAAATTACATCTTACTCTTACTATATATTAAACGTACTATATAAGCTATTATAATTAAATAAATGAATACAAAGGATAAAGATACATAAAAGAAGATTATAAACAAATAATATTTTTATAATATAAAGTTTATGGTTAACAAAAAAATCACTTCGAGCCAGGAGATAAGAAGAACTTCTATCAAAAAAAAAGTTTATCTAATTTTAATCTTATATCACGACTATAAAATTATTATGATATATATTTGTCAATAAGTTTATGGTTACTATAAAGATAAAGAAAAGAAACACTTAAAGAAGACTTAATTATAAAAGATTAGATTTATGGCCCCCAAATGTTAACAATTATACAATTCAATTAATTCAAAAGTAATTCCATGCACTTGCCCCTTCCACCTTCTCACTCCGGGGAAGGAAGGGGCAAGTACCGCTGGAATTACTTATAAGGTAAAGACGGAAAAGTTATATAGGATTTATCTTATATAAAAATTTACTCAAAGATTAATAAAATTTAATACTTTATAATTATTTAAATGTATATATATATATACATAAAAATAAATGTATTTACATAATTTATATAATTTTCATTACTCTTTTTATTCTTCTTTTTTTCTTACACAACAATATAACTTTGCAGATATTCTTTTATCAATTTTTATATATTTAATATAGTGCCTGATTTAAAAGGGTAGCTTTGATAGAGCTAATAATGTATTTTTAGATACCTATATTATTCGTAACAGACTCGCACTATTCCTTGAAAGATCAAAACTTCCTGTGCTCTATACACCAACAAATAATTGTTTTTAAAAGATAAGCTAACTAAGCTAATGGGCTCATACCCCGTAAATGAAAGTTCAATCTCTCTCTTTTTAATGTCATTTCCAATATCCTCCCTCCTTTTTTTCTTTTCACTACTCTCCGGCACTTTCTTGTCAATCTCCTCTCCTTCTTGATTTGGAGCTTGACTTGGCTTAGAGCTCAATCTTCTGTCCTTCATCCCTCTTATCACAATCAAAATAAGCTCTTATTTATCTGAAGCTGCTATTAAATATTTCCTTGTACAGGCCCTGGCCTCTACTGTCATCATCATAGCAAGTTCTTTGTCATTAATTTTCCCTGATTTCTCCTTTGTACTTATCCTTCTAGCTCTTATTTTAAAAGTAGGGGCGGCTCCTTTTCACTTTTGATTTCCCCAAATTATAGAAGGTCTATCATGACCTCAGGCAATCGTCCTTATAACTATCCAAAAAATCGCTCCTATATTCTTAATCTCTTATTTAACTACAACTCACATCTTAACTAACATTATTATTTTAGTGGGTATTATATCGGCTTTAATTGGAGCTCTTGGCGGCCTCAACGTGATAAAGCTCCGTAAATTGATAGCATTCTCTTCTATTAACCATATATCTTGGATACTCATTTCTATCTCAGTTAATGATACTATATGAATAGTATATTTTTTATTTTACACAGTAATTTCATCCTCAGTTATTCTTTTCTTACACTCTACCCAGTCTTTTTCTTTTTCTGATCTTCTAAATTCAGGGCGAATCGAGTACATCATTACTTTAATTTTACCTATAAGCCTCTTATCTTTAGGAGGTTTACCACCTTTTTCAGGATTTCTTCCTAAGTGAATCATAATTCAGCTTTTAATTTCAAACGGTATACTTGTACCTCTAGTATTCCTTCTCTTTTCTAGCCTTCTCACTTTATATTTCTATATTCGCATCTTAGTTCCTTTTATTTTAACGAACAGGCCGTTGCTTTCTTTTAACATTAAAAACTTAAATTCACCTAAAGGATTACTTTTTCCTATGCTCTCTATCTTCAACATCTTTGGTCTTTTCCTGCCTATCCCTTTTTTAATATTTTAGGATTTTAAGTTATTTAAACTAAAGGCCTTCAAAGCCTTAAAAAAAAGCAAGCTCTTTTAAATCCTAAGTTCCAGTGTCACCCACATCTTTAGATTTGCAATCTAACGTTATAATTTTACTATAGAACCTAATAAGAAAGTTACAAACTTGTTGTTAGATTTACAATCTAACGCCTAAACTCAGCCACCTTATC